TAAAACCTGGCGGTCTTATTTTCCATCTCCAAGGAAAAACACTCCGATCTCCTATCAGAAAAATTCCCAATTCTCCTTTTGGTGCTTCAACTCTTACATAAAGTTCTTGCTTGGACAATTCAAAAGTGGGAGAAGGCTTTTTACTAATAAATCGATATTCAAAATCATTCCATTCAGGGTCTTTTATTCTATCAAATCGGCGGCTTTCTAAATTCTCATAGGGTCCTCCTGGAATTCCTTCCAGAGCCTGCTGGATAATTTTTATAGATTCTGTCATTTCGCCGATTCGTACTAAATACCGAGCTAATGAATCCCCCTCTTTTTGCCATTGAATCTCCCAATCAAATTCCTCGTAACACTCATAACGATCAACTTTACGAAGATCCCATTGTATTCCGGAAGCTCGTATCATTGGTCCCGATAAACCCCAGTTTAGTGCCTCTTCTCCGCCAATAATGCCTACGCCCTCAACCCGTTCTAAAAAAATAGGATTCCGTGTAATAAGCTTTTGATATTCAGCAACCCCGGTTAAAAAATAATCGCAAAAATCCAAACATTTATCTATCCAGCCATGAGGTAGATCAGCAGCGACTCCTCCGATACGAAAATAATTATGCATCATGCGCATGCCGGTAGCAGCTTCAAATAGGTCATATATCAATTCTCGTTCTCGAAAAATATAGAAGAAGGGGGTCTGTGCCCCAATATCTGCCATAAAAGGACCAAGCCATAACAAATGGGAAGCGATACGACTCAACTCCAACATAATAGCTCTGATATAGCTAGCCCTTTTCGGTACTTGAATATTGCCTAGCTGTTCGGGCCCATTTACGGTTATTGCTTCTGTGAACATAGTAGCTAAATAATCCCAACGTGTTACATAAGGCAAATATTGTATAATTGTTCGATTTTCCGCAATTTTCTCCATCCCTCTATGTAAATAACCCAATACTGGTTCACAGTCAATAACATCTTCACCATCGAGAGTAACGATCAGTCGAAGAACACCATGCATTGATGGGTGGTGAGGGCCCATATTGACTATCATGAGGTCTTTTCTTGTAGTTGGTGCAATCATAAGTTTTTCCCGAGTCATTCTTCCATGCATTGCTGAAAGTAAAAAGAAAGAAGTTCATCAAAATTTAAACGACTAAGCTAAAATCACGCTTCAAATTAACGAGTTTTTATCTCTCGAATATCCAACTCACCAATTAATTCTTTATAGCGACCCCTATTTCTTTTTGACAAATAGGCCAGCAGTCGTTGACGTTTTCCCAAAATTTTTCGCAAACCTCTTTGAGATGAAAAGTCTTTTTTGTGCAATTCCAAATGTGAAGTAAGTCTCCTTATCTTAGTGGTGAAACTGAATACTTGAAATTCAACAGACCCCCTGGTTTCTTTGTTTTCTTTTTGAGAAATAACTGAAATGAATGAATTTTTTACCATAAAAAATTCCCCCTTCGCTTTTTACAGATATGGATTTTACCGATCAGTAATAATAATGGCATTAATTTGAATGTGGTATATACAATAATTTAATCTAAATTTATTTATGAACTCCTAATTTCCTGAATTCAAATCAATTAATCCAATTTCAAATTGGTTTTAGATAGTAATAGAAAAGATTGGTACATTTTTGAATCGAAGAATTTAGACCTAAAATAAATAAGATTCCGTTGATTCATTTCGAGATCTAATTGAAATATTATTCATTTCATATTGGATACTAAAATGAAATGTGAGATAAGACACGCGATCTGTGTATTTGTTTGCTTTCATATACCCTATGTATATTATAAGGTATAGGATATATAGAAAAAGTGTATTATCTACAAATTTTCAATCGTGGATACATCTGTATCCTTAACATACTGAAACGACTGCCATTATTGGTATCAAACCAATAACGATTCATACAAGCTAAATCTTCTAATCGATAATTAGGCCAAAGAAAGAGCTTTAATTTAATTAATTGATTTTTCTCTCCCTCAAGATGGTTATTGTCATGTGAAACTTGGCTGTTGTTTTTTACGTTCCAAAATACCGGATTTTTTTCTATATAATTTCTATTTTTTGAATTTAAACAAATAAGAATTCTCAATTTTCTACAATGTCTAAAGGATAAAATAGTTTCGGGAACAAGGAAATCAAAAAGATTTTTGTCTCTATTTCCAGTTATTCTTTGATGGGGTGAAATAGTTTCATCAAAATTATTGTTAGAAACATATATTTGCTCTTGGTATTTTTGATGCTTATTCTTATAAACTGACGAAATACCTATGGTTTGATACATAATAAATTGCCCATCTTTTTTTTCAGACAGACGGATGGGTTCTAGAATCAATACTCCCTTCTTCATCAATTCTGAAAGAGTTAAATTCTTCTGAATCAGCATTATATCCAAACTCATTTCTCTGTTTTGAATCGAGGATCTAGTAATTTTTCTTGGATCTATCAGTCTAAGCAGGAGACAATATACCTTGATATTATTGATCATTCTTTGATTCAAAGTCTCATCCCATCTAAATTGAAAAATCAAATAACGTTTCAGGAAGAACTCGAGTTCTGCTTTCGTGTTGCTTTTGTATTGTTTTTTCTTTTTCCCTTTTTTCATGTCTGATCTTGCATAATTTTGTTCAATATCTTTTTGTTGTGAGAGAACAGATCTTCGATCTCCTCGACTTGTGGGTTCTTTTTCTTCTTGATTTCGATGCTTTTTATTTGATGCTATCAAATAAATTCCCTTTTCCTTTTCATGGATCTTTTTATTTTCACTTCTATTTAAATTTAAAAGAAGTAATTTGCTTGGTATAAACCAAGGTTTCATTTTATATGTCTTATAAAGGAACACAAATTCTGGGAAGAACCAAAGTTCCAGATTCGATATGGGATGCTTTAGCATTTTTTCATTCATTCCCATCCAATCACAAAATCTCTTATGGGAGTTTGGTAGATTGATCTCTGGAATCATAAGATAAAAATCTTTTTTAGAAATTATTTGAGAATTTTGAGTATGAATTTGAGTATTTTGATTCCTATTGGTATCGATTAGGATCCAGGCCTCAATATCTACTTTTTGTCTAAGATCAAATTTAAAAATTTTCCAATCAAAATATTTTCTATCGGCCGGTTTTTCGATATGGACCTTTCCTAGATCATTTTTCATAGGGATGTTCCTCAGCATATCAAAAAGGTTTTTTTTAAACGTGTTTTTAGACGTGTTATTGTTATAAGAAATCTCTTGGTTCTTATTTCCTTGAAAGGGAGATCTATAAAAAAAGTATTCCGTTTTCTTTTCATAATTAATAAATTTATATGATAAAAGATCATATCTATAGTATTTTCTAAAATTCTCTTTTTGATTAGATAATAAATATACTTCAAATTGTTTTTGTTTTTTGGAATTCATTAATGGGGTTTTTTCATATGAACGCCGTTTGCTTAAATTTTCCTTTTTAGCTATACGACGCCGATGAAACCTATTTCGCCATTTTTCTGGTATTAATTTAGACCACCTGGTCTGAGATAAATGGTATTGATAATGTCCTCTTAACCAAGTTTTCCATGGATTCATTTCATAACTCGGAAGTTTATTATCTGCCAATTTCGAATCAAGCATTCCTTGTGTTTCAAAAGAATCCTTTATTTTAGGCTTAAGGAAAAAGGGGATTCCTTGGTATTGAACAACAGATCTTAACGAGTTACTAACTTGGATTTTTGATAATTTGTAAAATACATATGCTTGTGGCACGTAGGATAAGTCATAAAAAATAGTTGAATTTTTTTGAATATTACTAATATTATCAAGTGGTTTTTTTAGAGTCGAAATAAACGAAATTGGAGTTTTCTTTTTTTTATTAATTCTTTCTTGTTTTCTTTCATTATTGTAAATGGATTTATCAATAATTTTTGTTGTTAATTTAAGAAAAAGTTCTGTATTTATTCTGGGAATATTAATGATAGATAAAAAGAAATTTGTGTGTATTTTTTCAATGAAAAATTTGAAAAAGGGGGATAATTTACAAATTAATCGAGCATTTCTTCTTTTTAACATTTGGTGTTTTTCTAATTTTTTAGCATTATAACTTGTAGGACTAAGATTATTTATTCTTGGAGTTACTTTTTTTTTTTCTTTTGTGATTCTTTCTATTTGATTTCGAATTATACTTGTTCTATCAGCCAGATCCTTCATTTTTTTTTCTGTCAATGAAGAGTTTGTCCAACTCCGAGATGCAATTTGAATTTGACTAAATGATTTGTGACTTATCTGATTGTTTATTATGGAATCTTTTTCTTCTTTAATTTGGTTTGATTCATATACTCCTACTTCTCTTAATCTAAATAATAGAATTGGATTTACTTTTGAAAGTTCTTTTATTATTCTTTTTATAAAAAGAATACTTTTGATAACCCATTTTTTTGTTTCTTTTGAAACTTTTCTAAGTAATTTTGTTTTTCCTTTGAAAACTGTCAGAACTCGAAAATACTTCTTTTTCGATTTTGCAATTTTTTTTTTGAATTCCTTTAAAATGGGTTTAAAAAAGGAAGATCGTTTTCGGGGCGAACAAAAGGGAAGTTCGGTTTCCATTCCCCAAACTGTTAAAAAACTAAAATCATCTTTTTCTTTTTTCTTTTTCATTAGATCTTTCTGAGAGGATCGTAGTTTCGATTTGTGCCAAGGTTTCAGACAGAAGGGAAATAATATTTTTATTTGAATACCGTCTGTCAACCATTTTTTTGGAAATTCTCTTTCGGATAATGGAATACCGTTATAGGTACATTTAATATGGATTTCTTTATTCCATTCTTGTAAATCCTCAGACCATTCAGGAAGTTGGAATAGGAATATACGTGCAATATTTTTCGCAATTATGAATGAAGGTAATAGAATATATTTTCTCAAAATAGATTGAATTACTAACATGCAACCTCTTATTACTTGCGCAATTGGAAGAATATCCCAGGCCTCTGCTATCTTTATTCCTTCTTTTTCTTTTCTT